ATAAAAAATAATAAAAGCATTAAGTGGATGCCTTGGCATTAATTTAATTTTTAGGACGTAAAAAATGCGAAAAGCTATATTAAATTGTATTTTATTTTGAAATATAGATTTCCTAAAGAAAACTTTTTCTTTGTGAAAATTTAAAAAGCAGTGAATTGAAATATCTAAGTAACTGTTAAAAAAATCAAACGAGATTCCGTAAGTAATGACGAATGAAAATGGAAATTAGGTTTATAAAAATAAAAAAAAAATTATTTGAAAAATTTTGAAAAATTTACTTAAAAAGGTGAAAGTCCTGTAGAATAATAATTATTTTTATAATAGTAAGAAGAGGTATGTGTAATCTTTTTTGAATATTGGGGAACCACCCTCAAAACCTAGTAAAAATTAATGATCGATAGTGAACAAGTACTGTAAAGGAAAGGTGAAAAAGAACTTTTGAGTTTGAAATAATTCTGAAACTTAATGTTAACAATCAATTGGAACTTTTTTAAAAAGTGACAGTGTACCTTTTGCATAATGGGCCAGCAAGTTTATTTTTATAGCAAGCTTAATTTAATAAAATAGGCGTAGATAAATCAAGTTTTAAAAAGCTTTTTTAGTTATATAAATAAGACCCGAAACTGAGTGATCTAACCATGAACAGATTGAAAAATAGGTAAAACTATTTGGAGGATCGAACTCACATATGTGGCAAAATATGGAGATGATTTGTGGTTAGGAGTGAAAGGCTAATCAAACTCAGAGATAGCTGGTTTTCCGCGAAATCTATTGAAGTAGAGCATTTAAAATCTTTTTTTGGGGTAGAGCACTCATTGAGCTAGGGGGTGTAAAAACTTACTAAATTCTTGGAAACTCCGAATACAAAAAAACGTTATTTAAATAGACAGACATTAGGCGCTAAGGTCTTTTGTCAAGAGGGAAACAGCCCAGATTGATCGCTAAGGTCTCTAAATAATATTCTAAGTGAAAAAGGAAGTGAAAAAATTATTACAACCAGTAGGTAGGCTTGGAAGCAGCCATCCTTTAAAGAAAGCGTAATAGCTCATTGGTCTAGTTTTTTTGCGCCTAAAATGTATCGAGACTTAAGAAATTTACCGAAGCGGCAAGTTTTATTTGATAATAAAACGGTAGCGGAACATTCTGTATGTTGATAAAGATATATTGTGAAATATGTTGAAGATATCAGAAAAGAAAATGCTGGCATTAGTAACAAAAAATAACGCATATGAATCGTTATCACCGTAAATCCAAGGGTTTCTATGTTAAAATGTATTGCATAGAGTGAAACGGCCCCTAAGAAAGATTTGACGAAAGCAAATTTTGATGGGATAATTTTTAAATTAAATTTTTTTAAAAAAGTGACAAAAATTTTTTAATTTTTCAGGAAATAGCTTTTTTAATAAAAAACCGTACCCTAAACCGACACAGGTGGATAGGTCGAGTAGACTAAGGTGAATGAGAGAACTATATTGAAGGAACTCGGCAAAATGACTTTGTAACTTCGGGATAAAAAGTACCTAATTATTTTTTTTATTAAAAATAATTAGGTGTCACAAAATAGGGGGTTGCGACTGTTTAATAAAAACTTAGGACTCTGCTAAATGGTAACATGATGTATAGGGTCTGACACCTGCCCGGTGCTGGAAGATTAAAAGGAGATGTTTGCGCATTAAATGGAAGTCCCAGTAAACGGCGGCCGTAACTCTGACGGTCCTAAGGTAGCGAAATTCCTTGTCGGGTAAGTTCCGACCTGCATGAATGGTGTAACGACATCCCCGCTGTCTCCAATATAGACTCAGTGAATTTGAAATATCCGTGAAGATGCGGATTCTCTATAGTTAGACGGAAAGACCCCGTGAACCTTTACTACATCTTTATATTGTTATTTTATCTAATATGTGTAGCATAAGTGGTAATTGTTTAGACCTTTACGCTAGTGAATTGTTTAGATATCCTTGAAATACCACTCTTATTAAAATAAATAACTAATATTTTACTAAATAGACAGTGTATGGTTGGTAGTTTGACTGGGGCGGTCACCTCCTAAAGAGTAACGGAGGTGTACAAAGGTAAGCTCAAATTGGATAATAGTATCAATTGTAGAGCATAATGGTAAAAGCTTGCTTGACTGTAAGATAGACATATCAAACAGGGACGAAAGTCGGTCATAGTGATCCGATAATTCTTTGTGGAAAGATTATCGCTCAACGGATAAAAGGTACTCCGGGGATAACAGGCTGATGACTCCTAAGAGCTCCTATCGATGGAGTCGTTTGGCACCTCGATGTCGACTCATCACATCCTGGAGCTGAAGAAGGTTCCAAGGGTTCGGCTGTTCGCCGATTAAAGTGGTACGTGAGTTGGGTTTAGAACGTCGTGAGACAGTTTGGTTCCTATCTTCTATAGATATTTTGAAAAATGAAAGAAACTAACTCTAGTACGAGAGGACCGAGAAGGGTAAATCTCTGGTGTATCGGTTGTTGAAAGGCATCGCCGAGTAGCTAAATTTATTTTGGATAATTACTGAAAGCATCTAAGTAAGAAACCATTCTTAAAAATTTTTCATATAAAAACTGTAAAAGACGATTACATTGATAGGTTTTAAGTGCAAGTATTGCAAAATATTTAGCTTAAAAATACTAAAAGTTTTAAAAATTAAAATATAATTATTTCTTTGTAGCTCAACGGTAGAGCAAATGGCTGTTAACCATTAGGTTGTAGGTTCAAATCCTATCAAAGAAGTTTATATTTTGGTCGAATAGCCAAGTCAGGTTTAAGGCAGTAGTTTGCTAAACTATCAGTTAATTTATTAACTCGTGGGTTCAAATCCCACTTCGACTTATTTTATTAATTAGATGATGTAGTTTAATGGTAGAGCGTGGGAATCATAATCCTAATGTTGTAGGTTCAAATCCTACCATCATTATCATCATAAAAATATTAATTTATAACGGAAGGTAGCATAGTCTGGCTAATGCATCTGTTTTGGGAACAGAAGATCAAAGGTTCAAATCCTTTTCTTCCGAAAATCGGTAATAAGATGAGATAGAGTAATAGGTTAACTTATCAGGCTCATAATCTGAAGATGTAGGTTCAAGTCCTGCTCTCATCATTCTTTAATAAAAATCTATGATTCAAATTCAAACTAAATTAAAAGTTAATGATAATAGTGGTATCAAAATAGGACAATGTATAAAAATTTATAAAAAAAAAGTTGGAAAAATTGGTGATACAATTTTAATTTCTGCAAAAAAATTACGTTTAAATCAAAAAAAAAAGGTTAAAATAGTTAAGGGAGATTTATTTAAAGCTTTAATTATTCATACAACTTATCAAAAAAAAAGTACAATAGGTAATATTATAAAATTTGATAAAAATTGTATAATAATTTTAAATAATCAAAATAAACCATTAGGAACACGTATCTTTGGTCCGATTACTTCTGAATTTAGAAAACAAAAAAATTTTAAAATATTATCTTTAGCTTCAAATATTCTATAAAAATCTATGGAAAAAAATATACAAAATCATTATAAAAATATCACGATATACGATCTTATAACAAAATTAAATTTTAAAAATATCTTTGAAATTCCTAAAATAACTAAAATTTGTTTAAATATTGGTTTTAAAGATGCAAATATTGAAAAAAAAAAATTAATAAATATTATTTTATTATTAAAATTGATAACAAATCAAAAACCAATAGTTACTAAATCAAAAAAAAATATTATTTTTTTAAAAATAAAAAAAAATTCAATTATTGGTTGTAAAATGACTTTACGCAAAAAAAATATTTTTAATTTTTTAGAAAAAATAATATTTTTTATTATACCAAATTTAACTAAAATAAATTTTAATTTTGAAAATAAAAATATTTTAAATTTTCAAATACAAAATATTTTAAATTTTTTTGAATTAAAAACAGAATTTTTAAAATTTAGAAATATACCCCCAATTGATGTTTCTATTCATACGAATTCAAAAAATAATAATGAATTATTTTTATTATTAAATTCACTTTTTATAATTAAAAAATAATTTATTAGCAAAAATAGCTCAATGGTAGAGTATAACCTTGCCAAGGTTAATGTTGAGGGTTCGAATCCCTTTTTTTGCTTTTTTATACAATACAATAAATGAACCCAAAGGCAGTATTTGGTATTTCCATTAAAAATTAAAGGGAATAATAATAGAATTGACATTTATTAATTGTGATTATAGATTAATTGGTAAATCCTTTATCTTCCAAGTAAATATTGTGGGTTCAAGTCCCACTAATCACAAAATAATGGAGAAATGGCTGAGTGGTTAAAAGCGGCAGACTGTAAATTTGTTGAAGTAATTTCTACGTAGGTTCAAATCCTACTTTCTCCAATATATATATTATTTTTTTATTTAAAATGATTTTAGAAATATACATAATATTTCTAATTTAATTCATAAAATTAAAAATTTTTATCCTTTAAGACAATATAAAATTAATATAAGAATGTTCTATTCATTGTTTTAAGAATATTTGTTATTTTACAAATTTATATTAAATACTTAATATAAAAATTAAATAGAGTTTGATCCTGGCTCAGAATAAATGCTATCGGTATGCTTAACACATGCAAGTCGAATGTTTCTAAAACATGGCGAACGGGTGAGTAACACGTGAATTATCTACCTTTTAATTCAGAATAATTATTATATAAAAATACTGGATAAATAAATTAAAGTTTTTTAACGTTAAAAGATGAGTTTGCGCAAGATTATGGTAGTTGGTGGTTTAAAAGACTACCAAGCCTATTATCTTTAGCTGGTTTGAAAGAATGATCAGCCACATTGGGACTGAGACACGGCCCAAACTTTTTTAAAGGCAGCAGTGGGGAATTTTGGACAATGAGCGAAAGCTTGATCCAGCAATACCGAGTGAGTGATGACGGCTAATTAGGTTGTAAAGCTCTTTCATTAAGGAGGAAAATGACAGTACTTAAAAAAGAAGTTCCGGCTAATACCCGTGCCAGCAGCCGCGGTAATACGGGAGGAGCGAGCATTATTCGGAATGATTAGGCGTAAAGGGTTTGTAGGTGGTTTTTTAAGTTGAAAGAAACAAATTAAAGCTCAACTTTATAAATTTTTTCAAAACTGATAAACTTGAGTATAAATAGAGGATAATGGAATTTCTATTGGAGTGATAAAATACGTTGATAATAGAAGGAAGACCTATGGCGAAGGCAATTATCTGGGTATATACTGACACTGAGAAACGAAAGCTTGGGTAGCGAACGGGATTAGATACCCCGGTAGTCCATGCTGTAAACGATGAGTGCTAATATTTAGAATTTTTAGATATAACAGCTAACGCGTTAAGCACTCCGCCTGAAAAGTATAATCGCAAGATTGAAATTCAAAGGAATTGACGGGAGTCTACACAAGCGGTGGAGCATGTGGTTTAATTCGATAATACGCGCAGAACCTTACCAACTCTTGCTAATTTTTATATAAAATTTTATATAAAAAACAGGCGTTGCATGGCTGTCGTCAGCTCGTGTTGTGAAATGTTTGGTTAAATCCTTTAACGAGCGCAACCCCTATTGTTAGTTGCTAATTTATTAAAAAAAATAAAAGTACTCTAACGAAAAAATTAATGATAGGTTAATGGAAGGTGGGGATGACGTCAAGTCTTCATGGCCCTTATGAGTTGGGCTACACACGTGCTACAATGATAATCACAATGAGAGGCAATAATAATAAAAGTTGGAGCAAATCTTTAAAAATTATCTTAGTTCGGATTAAGGGCTGAAACTCGCCCTTATGAAGTTGGAATCGCTAGTAATCGCAGAACAGCATGCTGCGGTGAATATGTTACTGGACTTTGTACACACCGCCCGTCACATCAGGGAAGTTGATTATTTTTAAAATAATTCTTAACTATTTTATATAATTAACTAATTATGAGATTATAATAATTTATAATTTTTATAAAATAACTTAAAATTCCTAAAAAGTAATTAGTAACTTTGATGAAGTCGTAACAAGGTAGTCGTAGGGGAACCTGTGTCTGGAAGAGATCTTTAAACATTCTTAAATTAATTTTTTAAATCATAGGAAAATAGTTTAATTGGTAAAATCATAGTCTCCAAAATTATCGTTATGGGTTCAAGTCCCATTTTTCCTGTTTTATTTTTAATAAAATATTATAAATCAAAAAAATTTTATAAAATCTGAAATTAATTAAATTCAAGTTATAAAAATAAAATTTTATTTAAAATACTTTTTAACAAAAGGGAATTTAAATTTAGATTTATAGTATTTTATTAAATCAAAAAATGGTAATTTTATTAAAAAATTATCAAAAATATATACGTAAAGATAGGTTTAATAAAGTCTTTTTAAAAATAATTTATAAATTATAGCAAATTGTAGAAGAATAATGTATACAGGACTGGGGATTTTAAGTTCAATGGGATTATACCCCTATTAGTGGAACAATTATTAGATTAATTTTACCTAATATTTTTACAGATATGGCATCAATACATTCAACAAATGAAATTATTAGATTACGTAACGTTGGGGATTCTTCATTATATTAAAAAAAAAAAAAAATATTAGATATAATTCAAAAATAATTTATTTATCCATTTTTTTATATCATCTATAAATATTTTTTTTTAAATAAAGTAAGAAACAATAATTAAAAATTATGATAAAATATATAAAATTTACAATAAGAGAGTTTATAGGGCTTGAAAATGATTACGAATCATTATTATCTAATCAAAATCAAATATTAGATCAATTAAAAAATTTAGAAAAATTGGAACTTCAAAATCAAAAATTAATATTAGAAGGAAAAGAAGAAAGTTATTATGATTATTTAACTTTAAAAAATGCTTTATGGGTGTTATTATTTTTAGGATTCATCGGTGGAGGTTTTTGGTTATATAACACAGATTTTTTTAGTAATGCAACTTTAGAATCTTTTAAATCATTAAGTTCTTTATCAAAAGATTTACATGTATTGGATCGAGAAGGTATTTTTACTGCATTAAAAAAATTGAATGAAAATTCAGTCAATTTAAATCAAGAGGAAATTAAATTATTATTAGAAATTAAAGATTTATTAATAAAAAGAGGGATATATAATAACACCAGTTTAAATCGATCTGTTTATCAAGTATTAAATCAAAGGGACAAGGGTATAAGCTGGGGTGATTTTAAAGATGATTAAAAATTATGACAAGAAGAATAACAGAAATAATTACAACACAGATTAGAAAATTTTATAAAAAATGATGCCAATGAATTTATAGGTAAATTTAAAGATATTTTATCTAAATTTAAAGTACAAATTATTATTCAATAAAATAATAATTTTAAAAAATTATCTATTCTTTAAGAAGGGTAATAATTTAATTATTTTACTTTTCTTAAATATAAATAATATTATTTATATTTTTTTGAATTTTTATAATTCAAAAGCTTAATTTTGTATATATTAAAAAATAAATAAAATAATAAATTTCAACAATATTATGACAATCACAAATTATATAAATAATCAATTCACTTTTTTAGATATGGCAGAACCTTGGCAATTAGGTTTTCAAGATCCAGCAACTCCAGTTATGGAAGGTATTATAAACTTTCACCATGATTTAATGTTTTTTTTAATTATGATTACTGTATTTGTTTGTTGGATGTTATTTAGAGTTATCACTCTTTTTGATGAAAAAAAAAATAATATTCCAGCAACAGTAGTACATGGTGCAACTATTGAAATTATTTGGACTTCTATTCCAGCTTTAATTTTATTAACTGTTGCAGTTCCTTCTTTTGCTTTATTATATTCTATGGATGAAGTAATTGACCCTATTATTACTTTAAAAGTAATCGGTAGTCAATGGTATTGGAGTTATGAGTATTCAGATAATTTAGAATTTTCTGATGAACCTTTAATTTTTGATAGTTATATGGTACAAGAAGATGATTTATCTATAGGTCAATTTAGGGTATTAGAAGTAGATAACCGTGTTGTAGTTCCTACTAATAGTCATATTAGAGTATTAATTACAGCATCTGATGTTTTACATTCTTGGGCTATACCTTCATTAGGTATTAAATTAGATGCTTGTCCAGGTCGTTTAAATCAAACTTCAATGTTTATTAAAAGAGAAGGTGTTTTTTATGGACAATGTAGTGAAATTTGTGGTGTAAATCATGGATTTATGCCTATTGTAGTAGAAGCTGTTTCATTAGAAGACTACTTAACTTGGTTAAAAAATAAAATCAATTTTGATTTTAATGTATAAGAATTAAATGAATTTTATGATATTTAAAATAATTGGTATAATTTTTTTAATATTATTATTATTTACTGATCTTAAACAAGTAATTAATAAAATAAAACAATTTTTTAATAAATAAACAATAAACTATTATTTTTTAATAATAAAAATTAAAAAAACCAACGCTTTTTTTAATTTAAAAAACATATAATTTTGCATTTAAATTGAATTTAATAAATATTCAAAAATGAATTTTCAAAATATAAATAAATGGTCAACAAGATGGCTTTTTTCAACAAATCATAAAGATATTGGGACTTTATATTTAATTTTTAGTGCTTTTGCGGGTGTTATTGGTACAACATTATCTCTTTTAATCCGAATGGAATTAGCACAACCAGGTAATCAAATTTTTATGGGAAATCATCAATTATATAATGTTGTTGTTACCGCCCACGCTTTTATAATGGTTTTCTTTTTAGTTATGCCTGCATTAATTGGTGGTTTTGGTAATTGGTTTGTTCCTTTAATGATAGGTGCTCCTGATATGGCGTTTCCACGTATGAATAATATAAGTTTTTGGTTATTACCACCAGCATTATTATTATTAGTTTCTTCAGCTATTGTTGAATCAGGAGCAGGTACAGGTTGGACTGTTTATCCACCATTATCTAGTGTACAAGCACACTCAGGACCATCAGTAGATTTAGCTATTTTTAGTTTACATTTAACAGGTATTTCTTCGTTATTAGGTGCAATTAACTTTATTTCAACTATTTATAACATGAGAGCTCCAGGTTTAAGTTTTCATCGATTACCTTTATTTGTTTGGTCTGTATTAATTACAGCTTTTCTTTTATTATTAACGTTACCTGTATTAGCCGGAGCAATTACCATGTTGTTAACTGATAGAAATTTAAATACTTCTTTTTATGATCCATCTGGTGGAGGTGATCCTGTATTATATCAACATTTATTTTGGTTTTTCGGTCATCCTGAAGTTTATATTTTAATTTTACCAGCTTTTGGTATTATTAGTCAAGTTTCAGCAGCATTTGCTAAAAAAAATGTATTTGGTTATTTAGGTATGGTTTATGCGATGTTATCTATTGGTTTATTAGGTTCTATTGTGTGGGCACATCATATGTTTACTGTTGGTTTAGATGTAGATACTAGGGCTTATTTTTCAGCAGCTACTATGATTATTGCTGTACCGACTGGTATTAAAATTTTTAGTTGGTTAGCTACCTTATGGGGTGGTTCTTTAAAATTTGAAACACCTTTATTATTTACTTTAGGTTTTATTTTATTATTTGTAATGGGGGGTGTAACAGGTGTTGCTATGTCTAATTCAGGATTAGATATTGCTTTACATGATACATATTATATTGTAGGACATTTCCATTATGTATTATCTATGGGTGCTGTTTTCGGTATTTTTACCGGATTTTATTTTTGGATTGGAAAAATATCAGGTCGTAGATATCCGGAAATTTTAGGTCAAATTCATTTTTGGTTATTCTTTATTGGTGTAAATGTAACCTTTTTTCCAATGCATTTCTTAGGTTTAGCTGGTATGCCTAGAAGAATACCTGATTTTCCTGATGCTATGAGTGGTTGGAATGCTGTAAGTAGTTTCGGTTCTTATATTTCATTTTTTTCAGCTATTTTCTTTTTTTATATCGTATATGTAACTTTAGTACATGGTAAAAAAATAGAAAATTAAAAAAATATTTAATAATTTTTATAAAAATTATTAAATATTATAAAAATTATATATCCTAGTATTTAGATAAATAAAATTATATAGTTATGTATTAAATTTTTATTTATTAGAAGTGGTATAATTAATTACTTCTAATAAATAAATTTAATTTTTATGAATATTATAACGTACTAAAAATGCTTCAAATTTACCTAAAAAGGGTATAATTATAATAAAAAAGAAGAAATAATAGATCATACTAATAATACCAATTTCAGTATAAGGATATTCAACGGGACATTGTCCAACCCAACCTAATAATAAGAAAGCTACTACAAGTAACCAATAACAAACTTTAAATATAGGTCTAAAAGCGGTACTTCTAATTTCAGATGAATTTGTAAATGGAATAGTTAATAATATAATTAAAGAACCAAACATTGCAATAACACCACCAATTTTATTAGGAATTGATCTTAAAATTGCATAAAAAGGTAAAAAATACCATTCAGGTACAATATGAAGAGGAGTTTTCATAGGATTAGCTTCAATATAATTATCTGGATGACCTAAGGTATTGGGGTAATAAAATATAAAAATAAAAAATACTAAAAATAATAACATTAAACCAAATAAATCTTTTGTATAAAAATAAGGATAAAAAGGAATATTTTCAGTTTTTAAAGTAATACCTAAGGGGTTATTTGAACCTACTTCATGTAATAAAATTAAATGTATTAATACTACACCAACAATTACAAAAGGAAAAGTAAAATGTAAACTAAAAAAACGATTTAATGTTGGATTATCTACAGCGAAACCGCCCCATAACCAATCTACAATATCTTTACCTATTAAAGGGATTGCTGAAAATAAATTAGTAATAACAGTTGCACCCCAAAAACTCATTTGTCCCCAAGGTAATACATAACCCATAAAAGCGGTGGCCATCATTAATATAAAAATAATTACACCTGAACACCATAAAGCTTCTCTTGGTGTAATATATGAACCGTAATATAAACCTCTAAAAATATGTACATAAACAACAATAAAAAAAAATGAAGCACCATTTGCATGTGTGTATCTAATTAACCAACCGTTATTAACATCTCTCATAATATGTTCAACACTATTAAATGCTAAATCAATATGTGGTGTATAATGCATTGCTAAAAAAATACCAGTTAAAATTTGTACTACTAACATAATACCGGCTAACGAACCAAAACCAAAAAAATAATTTAAATTAACAGGGGTCGGATAATCTATTAAATGATTATTAAGAACTGCAAATAATGATTTTTTATTCCATCTCATAATATGAAATGAAAATTTACCAAAAAACAAAAATAATTAAAAAGAATAATTTATGTAATTATTTTTTATCCCAAGGATTATTAAATTCAAATAATCTATATTGTTGTGATAAATTAATAGGTTCATATACTACCCTTTTTTTTAGTTCATTATAAAAAACTTCTAAAAAACCACTTAATGGGAAATCTTTACGTAAAGGATGTCCTTCAAAACCATAATCGGTTAAAATTCTCCGTAAATCTGGATGATTTAGAAAAAAAATACCAAACATATCCCAAACCTCTCTTTCACACCAATTTGCAGCTTTATAAATATTAATAATTGAATCTACAGGTTGTAATTCATTTATTGTTATTTTAACTTTTAAACGACTATTAAAACGAATACTTAATAAATTATAAATAATTTCAAAACGTTTTTCTTTATTAATATAATCTACAGCACAAATTTCAGATAAAATTTTAAATTGACTATTTGTATGATTTTTTAAAAAAAATAAAATAGGTATTAATTTTTTAGTAGAAATATTAATACATAATTCATTTTTATATAAAGTATAATTTATTATAGGTAAAATGTGTAATAAATATTGACTAAATTTTTTTAATAATTTCATAAATTAAAAATAATTATAAATATATAATAAAAATATTATATATTATATATTAAAAAAATAAATATATTTTTTTCTAAAAATAGGATAGATTATTGCACCAGTACTGATATAACAGTATTATAATAAAAATTTAAATAAATTCTTATTATAATAAACAGGATTTAATTTTAATTAAAAAGCAAATAAAATTAAGAAAGCCATCATTAAACAAAATAAAGCAATTGCTTCAGTTAATGCGAAACCTAAAATAGCGGTTCTCATTAATTCTTGTTGTAAAGAAGGGTTTCTTGAAATACCTATAATTAAAGAACCAAAAACGTTACCGATACCAATACCAGCACCAATTAATCCTAAAGTAGCTAATCCTGCACCTAAAAATTTAGAAGCTTGTAATAACATAAATGTATTATCAATTTTTTTAATTATTTAAAATATCTTAAAGAATATATTTTTTTTAATATTTTAAATAAAATAGATTAATATAAATTAAATAAGATATATTTTAATTTTTATATCTTATAATAACAATAGATTTTATTTATATTTTTTTCTAAAATATAAAATTACCATTCTAATGCATCACTACACCAAATATAAACAAAACCTATAACTAACTCAACTAAAAATTCAATCATAGTCCAAAAACCCCATGAAAAATTTGAACTTAAAGTTAAAACCCAAGGAAAAACAAAAACAGCTTCTAAATCGAAAATAATAAATAAAATAGCTACTAAATAAAATTTTACATCAAAAACTTTTCTAGCATCATCATAAGGATTAAATCCACATTCATAAGCTGTTAACTTTTCTAAATCATCTTTTTGTTTTATTAAACCAAAAGATAAAATGAAAATTAAAATTGATAAAAATAAACTTAATATTAAAAATATAAAAATATTGGAATAATTTAATAACATATTAATTAAAAATATAATTTAATTTAAAACGGAAAAAACGGGACTTGAACCCGCGACCTATAGCGTGACAAGCTACCACTCTAACCAACTGAGCTACTTTTCCTTTTTAAAAAAATTAAATTTTAGTGTAAATTTAAAGCATCGTTTATATACATACATGTTAAAATAGTAAATACATATGCCTGAATTAAAGCTACTGCAATTTCTAATCCAACTAATAATACAATAATAATTAATGGAATAAAATGTGCCATAAAAATAAAACTATTTACATTTAACATAGTCCAAGCAAAACCGGCAATTACTTTTAATAAAGTATGTCCTGCCATCATATTAGCAAATAATCGAACAGGTAAACTAATTACACGAAAAATGTAAGAAACTAATTCAATAGGTACTAATATTGGAACTAATGCTATACTCGCACCACTAGGTAATAATAAATTTAAAAAATTTAATTTATGTTTTTTTATACCAATTAAATTAAAACCTAAATAAATAGTTAATGCTAAAGTAAATGTAATAATTAAATGACTAGTTACAGTAAAACTATAAGGAACCATTCCTATTAAATTACATAATAAAATAAAGAAAAAAACAACAAAAATTAAGGAAACAAAATGTTTACCAGCTTTTCCTATACTAGAATATGTTAATTCAATAGTAATGTTAAAAATCATTTCAAAAATTTGTTGAAAACGTGTTGGAATAAATTTGGTTTTTATACATGTAAAAATATATAAATATACGAAACCTATTACTAAAATTAGAGAAGCATTAGTAAATACAAAAGGTATTTGAAAAATAGGTAAAATTTCAAATTGTTCTAAAGGACTAAACATAAAATTTGTTAATTTTAATTAATTTATATTAAATTAATTACCACCCCACCAGTAAACAGTTACAAATAAAAATAACCAAACAACATCTACAAAATGCCAATACCAAGCAGCAGCTTCAAAACCGAAATGGTGTTGTTTTGTAAAATGATGATTAATTAATCTAATAGTACTAACTATGATAAAAATAGTACCTACAATTACGTGTACACCATGAAAACCTGTTAATAAAAAGAAAGTAGTACCATAAATACTATCCGATATTGAAAAAGTACTTTCAATATATTCATATGCTTGAATTAATGTAAAAAAAAAAGCTAATAAAATTGTAATAATTAAACTTAATATAGCATTTTTTCTATCACCAAAAACAATTGAATGGTGTGCCCATGTAATAGTTGCACCTGAAGATAATAATATTATAGTATTTAATAATGGAATACCCCATGCATTTATAGTTTCAATACCTAGAGGTGGCCATAATGAACCAATTTCAGGTGTTGGTGCTAAAGCTGAATGGAAAAATGCCCAAAAAAAACTAACAAAAAACAATAATTCACTAAAAATAAATAAAAGCATACCGTTTCTTAAACCTAATTGAACTTGTTTTGTATGTTGACCTTCATAAACAGCTTCTCTAACAATATCACGAAACCAAGTATACATTGTTAAAATAACCATTAAAAATCCGGTTAAAGTTAAAATATTACTTCCAATATAACCATGAAAATACATCGCCGTACCAAATGTTAAAAAAAAAAGACCAAATGAAATAACAAAAGGCCATGGACTTGGATCAACTAAATGATATGGGTGATTTTGTGTATTTTGTGTATTTTGTGTAATTTCTTTTAAAAATTTTAAATCTTGTTGAAATTTATCGATATTAGAATCATTAGTTGTAGTTTCAATTTGTAAATTTTTTTTATTAATATAATAATAATTTTTCATAAAAAGTGAATAATTTGTAATAATTAATTATTTAATGATAAATAATTTTTTTAAGTAAAATTAATCAAAAACAAGATTAAATTTTAATTTTTTAATATTTTTATAATATTGTTTTTTTGTATTAATTGTTTTACTTTTATTTTTTGAGGTTTGAATAATTTCATTAGTTATATTTTTTAAATTAGAATTTAAAAGTAACCAAGATACTGATTTTTTAATTTGTTTATCTTCATTTAAAAGCATTAAAAAATATCTATCTTTTTTTTTTTTTTTTTTATTTCTTTTTTTATTTGGAATACTTATTGCTTTTAATTTAGGTAATAAATTATCAATTGATTTAAATAATATAAAATTGGGTTTTTGTTTTGTAGTTTTTTTTAAATTAATTAAAATATTTTTAAATATATTTTCAGAACAAGTTTTTTTGCCCCGCTTTAATAACATATTTATAAATAATTTTTTTATTTTATACTCTTCGTATTTTAGTTCCATATTTTGATCTTGATGTTTTTCTTGAATAGATACCTAATAAATCGTATTTACCACGAATTACATGATATTTTACACCAGGTAAATCTTTTACTCTACCACCTCTAACTAATACAATTGAATGTTCTTGTAAAGTATGTCCAATACCGGGTATATAAGTAATTATCGTATATCTACTTGATAAATGTACTTTTGCTACTTTACGCATAGCTGAGTTTGGTTTTTTAGGTGTAGTATTATAAACTTTTAAACAAATACCTTTACGTTGGGGACATTGTTTTAAAGCCGGACTTTTATTTCTTTTTTTTTTTTCTAAACGTTTTTGTTTTTTTAAAAATAATTGATTAATTGTTGACATATTATTTTTGAATTAAATTGAATAATAACGGACTCGAACCGCTAACATTTTCGGTGTAAACGAAATACTCTACCAATTGAGCTAATTATTCGGATGGGCCTAAGTAGATTTGAACTACTGACTTTACACTTATCAGGCGTATACTCTAACCAACTGAGTTATAGGCCCTTTGAAGTAAAAGGATTCGAACCTTTGATTTTCCGTACCAAAAACGGAGGCCTTACCACTTGGCTATACTTCAAAAATTATTAAATATATGCTTAGAAAGACTCGAACTTTCATTTTATAGATCCGCAATCTAACGCTTTATCCAATTAAGCTATAAGCATAACTTTAATTTTTTTTTATAATTTTAATATTTATTAATGAATTCTCAGATATAAATTTTTTGATTAAAATTAAAAAATTTAATAATTGAAAAATATTAGTAAATTTTATATCTATTTTCGGGGTATAATTTTTATAAATAAAATGTTCACGTGATTTTTTATTTACATGTGGTGATTTTAATAAAGTAAAAATTTTATTTTTATTTTTTGTTTGAAATATCCCTTTTATTTGAATATTTTTGAATTTATTAAATTTTTTTAATTTTAATAAATTTTGTTTAAGTTGATTGATTTTTTGAAAAGATTTAAAAGTTATTCTTAAAAGATACATATTTTTAATAATAATAAATGTCTGGAGGTGGATTTGAACCACCGACACAAAGATTTTCAGTCTTTTACTCTAACCAACTGAGCTATCCAGACAAAAATATTATATTAATAAATATAAATAAATTTTGTTTAAATTTACTAATATAATATTTGGAAATAAAAATAAAAATAAAATAAATTGAGTATTAATTAATAATACATTACTTTGAATTTTATTTATTTGTGAAATATACATTTTTCTTAATATTTTTTCAAAATAAATAATTTTAATTATTTTTAAATAATAAAAAGAACTTATAACACTTATAATAATACCAAAAAAAACTAAACTAAAATAGTTATTTTTAATGGCTGAAAAAAATATAAATAATTTAGAAAAAAATCCAGCTAAAGGTGGTATACCCGCTAATGAAAAAATATTTAACATAATAATAACAGCAATTAATTTATTTATAGTATATAAATTTGATAAATCGGTTAAATATTTAATCGGTTTATGATTAATATTTAATGATAAATAAGAAGTCCATAAATTAATACTAGTTATAATATAAATAATAACATATAATAAAATAAAGGGAATATTATTTAATAAATTTGAAGTAAATCCTATTAAAATAAAACCAACATGACTTATTGAACTATAAGCTAATAATCTTTTTATTTTTTTTTGTTGTAATGCGGATAAGGCACCTATTAACATTGATAAAAATGAAATTATATAAAAAAAAATTTCAAAAAAATATGAAATATTATAAAATATATCAAAAAATAAACGGATTAAAATACCAATAAAAGCTATTTTTGGTACAATAGCAAAAAAACTTGAAATATTGTTGGGAGCACCTTCATATACATCAGGTAACCAGAAATGAAAAGGAGAAGCTCCTATTTTAAATAAAATACCAACAAATATAAAAATTAAGCCATAAGATAAACTAATTAATAAATTAATATTTTCTAAAAAATTAATATTAGATAGTATTAAAAAAATATTATTAAAATTTAATGAACCTGTAATAGCATAAATAATTGAAGAACCAAATAAAATAAAACCTGAAGCAATTGAACCTAAGATGAAATATTTTAAACCCGCTTCAATTGATAATATTGATTTTTTTTGGGTTGATGTTAAAATATAAAAACTTAAACTTTGTAATTCAATAGCTAAATATAAAGTAATAAAATGGTTGGAAGATACTAATACCATTAAACCCAATAATGAGATTAACATTAATATATTAATTTCATATAAATTTATTTTCTGTTGTATTAAGTATTTCTGTTGTATTAAAAAACAAATAATTGTTGATAAAATTAAAATTACTTTAATAAATTGTGTAAAATTGTTAATAATTAAAACACCATTTAAAATATTATTTGAAATATTTGTTATATTTAATGTTAATATTAAAAGAATTAATAATAAATATATTATTATAGTAGTAATATTTTTAATAATCAAAATTTTTTGTGTATTTTGATTTTTTTTGTAAAAAACTCCAAATAATAATAAAATTAATAAAATAGTTGTTAAAAAAAATTCGGGAATAATAATTTCAAAATTATTATTAAAAATTTCCTGAAAAATCATACTTACTAAAAAGAAATAAATATTTAAAAAATATTTACTTACTATATATGCTATATATTTATAAAAAAATTAATTTATAAATATTATATTTTAATTAAAAAAATTAAAAAAAAAAATGGCTTTAAAAAAAATTAAAAATTTTTCTATAAATTTTGGTCCACAACATCCAGCAGCTCATGGTGTTTTACGTTTAATTTTAGAATTAAATGGCGAAGTAGTTCAAAAAGCGGATTCACATATTGGGCTATTACATCGAGGTACTGAAAAATTAATTGAATATAAAAATTATTTACAAGCATTACCTTATTTTGATAGATTAGATTATGTTTCTATGATGTGTCAAGAACATGCATATATTTTAGCTGTTGAAAAATTATTAAATTGTGATATTCCTTTACGTGCGCAATATATTCGAGTTCTTTTTTCTGAAATAACTCGAATATTAAACCATTTATTAGCTGTTTGTTGTCATGCTTTAGATGTTGGTGCGATGACACCATATTTTTGGGGATTTGAAGAACGTGAAAAATTAATGGAATTTTATGAAAGAGTTTCTGGTGCTCGTATGCATGCAGCTTATTTTAGACCCGGTGGTGTTAATCAAGACTTACCTAAAGGTTTATTAAATGATATTTATATTTTTTGTGAACAATTTAATACTAGATTAGATGAAATTGAAGAAATGTTAACAAATAATAGGATTTGGAAACAAAGATTAGTTGATATAGGTATTGTTTCCGCTAAAGATGCCTTAAATTTAGGTTTTAGTGGTGTTATGTTACGTGGATCCGGAATATCATGGGATTTACGTAAAACCCAACCGTATGAAGTATATGATCAATTAGATTTTGATATACCAATAGGTACAAATGGTGATTGTTATGATCGTTATTTAATTAGAATTGAAGAAATGAGACAGTCTATTCGGATTATTTTACAAGTATTAAATAAAATACCAAACGGTCCTATTAAATTAGATGATAAAAAAATTACAAATCCAAATAGAATACAAATAAAAAATTCAATGGAATCTTTAATTCATCATTTTAAATATTATTCTGAAAATATTAGTGTAAATAGTGGAGAAACTTATACAGTTATTGAAGCCCCTAAAGGGGAATATGGTGTTTATTTAGTTTCTGATGGTTCAAATAAACCTTATAGATGTAAAATAAAATCACCAGGGTTTTTACATTTACAAGCATTAGATTTTATAGCTAAAAATCATATGATCGCTGATGTAGTAACTATTATAGGTACTTTAGATGTCGTTTTTGGTGAAATTGATCGCTAAAATAAATCTATTTTGAATAAAAGTTAAATAATTTTATTAAAAAAATTATGCAAAAAAAATTTTTCAAAAAATATAAATTAAATCAATTACAAAAAATTAAACAAACCTATAAATATATATATGTATTTCGTTATAATGATTTAAATATTAATGAAATTATTTCGTTAAAAAAAAATCTTAAAAAATTAAATTATAAATCTTTAATTTTAAATCAAAATTTAACAATTCATATTTTATCTAAATTAAAGGGGCAAGGTTCTGTTTTAATAATTTATGGAAATAATGATTTAAATTTAATAAAAACTTTAACTAATTTTAAAAAATTAGAATTAATTTATTTAAATATTCAAAATAATATTTATTCTAATTTAAAAATAAAACAAATATTATCTACAAATCATACACCATTAAATAATTTAATTGTTCAACCTTTTTTAAATTTTATATATTATTTAAGAAAAATTTAAAAAAGGCGATTATAACTTAAAGGTAGAGTGTTAGATTGTGGGTCTAAGTGTTATGGGTTCAAGTCCCATTTTTCGCCCCTTTTTCGATTTAATTAAATTATTATGTTTAATAAGTTTATTTTAATTTTTTTACTTATTTTACCATTAATTACGGTTATTATATTATCTTTTGCAAAAAATGAAAAATTTATAAAAAATCTTAGTATTTTTATGTCTTTTTTTATTTTTTTGATGTCATTACCTTTATGGATTTTATTTGATAAATCAACTTCCAATTTTCAATATTTATTTAAAATAGAGTGGATTAGTCAATTTAATATTAATTTTTATTTAGGTCTTGACGGTATTTCATTATTTTTTATAATTTTAACAACCTTTTTAATTCCAATATGTATGCTAATTAGTTATGAAATTATTAATAAAAATATAAAAGAATATTTTATTTTATATTTTATTTTAGAATTTTGTCTAATTATTTCATTTAGTGTATTAGATATTCTTATCTTTTACATTTTTTTTGAAAGTGTATTAATTCCAATGTTTTTAATTATTGGTATTTGGGGTTCAAGAGAACGTAAAATAAAAGCGTCTTATTTATTTTTTATGTATACGTTAGCAGGTTCTTTATTTATGTTTATAGCCATTATTCATTTATTTTTAACTGTAGGTACTACTGATTATCAAATATTATATTATAGTAATTTTAATTTTTCATATGAAAAATTATATTTCTTAGCTTTTTTTTTATCATTTGCTGTTAAAGTTCCAATGTTACCCTTTCATGTTTGGTTACCGGAAGCACATGTTGAAGCACCTACGGCGGGTTCTGTTTTATTAGCTGGTATTTTATTAAAATTAGGATCATATGGTATGATTAGATTTTTAGTTCCTTTATTCCCTAAAGCTACTTTATATTTTACTCCATATATTTTAGTATTATGTTTAATATCAATAATTTACGCTTCATTAACTGCTATACGTCAAACAGATTTAAAACGTATTATTGCCTATGCATCTGTTGCTCATATGAATTTTATTATTTTAGGTATTTTTTCTTTAACTATTCAAGGTTTAGAAGGTAGTATTATTCAAATGATTAGTCATGGTTTGGTTTCAAGTGGATTATTTTTTTCAATTGGATGTTTATATGATCGATATCATACACGTTTTATTAATTATTATGGGGGTTTAGCACATACAATGCCTTTATTTTGTATTGCTTTATTTATTTATGTATTAGCTAATATGTCAATTCCCGGTTCAAGTAGTTTTGTTGGAGAAATTCTTATTTTAACAGGAGTATTCGAAGATAATACTACAACAGCTGTTTTTGCGACTATTGGTATGTTTTTAGGTGGGGTTTATTCGTTATTATTTTATAATAGAATTTGTTATGGTAATATTCAAAATATTTATTTAAAAATTTATTATGATTTAACTTATCGTGAATTTTTAATACATTTAATTTTAATTGCAAATATTTTCTTATTAGGTTTATATCCTAAAATTTTTGAAAGTTGTATGCATGAAAGTGTATCAAAAATTTTAATACATATTGATTTCTCTTATTTTTATTAAACAAATTTTTTTGTTTAATAAAAGCCCTTTTAGTCTAATGGTTAGGACATTGCCTTTTCACGGCAAAGATACGAGTTCAATTCTCGTAAAGGGTATAAATAAAAAATATATTTGATATATTTTTTAAAATTATAATTATATTAATTATAATTTTTAAATATGATAATTTAATAACCTTATGGCTATTGAATTATCATATATACTGGAATCAAATATTAAAAAATATAAAGATGAAAAAAGTTTACAAGAAACAGGTATTGTTCTTTCAATGAGTGATGGTATTGCTAGATGTTATGGTTTAACTAAAATTCAAGCTGGTGAAATGGTTGAATTTAATAATGGTAATATTAAAGGAATGGCTTTAAATTTAGAACCTGATGTTGTTGGTGTTGTTGTTTTTAGTAATGATAGAGAAATTCAAGAAGGTAATTTTGTAAGAAGAACTGGATCTATTGTTAGTGTTCCTGTAGGACCTGAAGTGTTAGGTAGAGTAGTTGATGCTTTAGGACAACCTATTGATGGTAAAGGTCAAATTAATAGTAAATTAGAAAGTAGAGTAGAAGTTAAAGCCCCAGGTATTATGCCTAGAGAAAGTGTTAAAGAACCTGTACAAACTGGTTTAAAAGCTGTAGATAGTTTAATTCCTATTGGTCGTGGACAAAGAGAATTAATTATTGGTGATAGACAAACAGGTAAAACTTCTATTGCTATAGATACTATAATTAATCAAAGAGAACCTCATTTAAAAAAAGATACAAATAATCAATTATATTGTATTTATGTAGGTGTAGGTCAAAAAAGATCAACTATTGCTGAATTAACTAAAACTTTAGAAGAAAAAAATGCAATGTTTTTTTCTGTTATTGTAGCTGCAACAGCTTCTGATTCAGCACCATTACAATATTTAGCACCTTATACCGGTTGTGCTTTAGGTGAATATTTTAGAGATAATGGAAAACACGCTGTTATCTTTTATGATGATTTATCTAAACAAGCTGTAGCTTATAGACAAATGTCATTATTATTAAGAAGACCTCCAGGTAGAGAAGCTTATCCAGGTGATGTATTTTATTTACACTCACGTTTATTAGAAAGAGCTGCAAAAATGAATAGAAAAATTGGTGGTGGTTCGTTAACTGCATTACCTATTATTGAAACCCAAGCTGGTGATGTTTCTGCTTATATTCCAACAAATGTTATTTCAATCACTGATGGACAAATTTTCTTAGAAACTGAATTATTTAATGAAGGTCAAAGACCTGCTATTAGTGTTGGTTTATCTGTAAGTCGTGTAGGTTCTGCAGCTCAAATTAAAGCTATGAAACAAATTGCAGGTACAATGAAATTAGAATTAGCTCAATTTAGAGAAGTACAAGCTTTTGCACAATTCGGTTCTGATTTAGATGCAACTACTCAACAACAATTAAATAGAGGGGTTAGATTAACTGAGATGTTAAAACAAGGTTTAAATATCCCATTATCTGTTGAAGATCAAATTGTAATTATTTATTTAGGGGTACGTGGTTTTTTAGATAAAATAGCTGTAGATAAAATTTCTATTTTCGAAACTAATTGGTTAAATTTTATTAAAAACAATCATTCTGATATTTTAGAAGAAATTTTAACTAAAAAAGAAATTTCAAAAGATTTAGATAAAAAATTAAATACATTAGCAACTGATTTTACTAATAATTTTATTACTAAATAATTTTATATTATTTTATTATTTAATAAATAATAAATAATACGTATATAATAGTTTTAGGTTAAAACAAAATACAACCTCTTGGACTCGAACCAAGATTTTAAAGCTTAGAAGGCTAATACTCTACCAATTAAGTTAAGGTTGTTTTTGTTTTATTTAAAAAACTTAATGAGAATGTATATTAAAAATAGCTTTTAATGAATTTCTTGAAAGTTGTTTATAAATATTTTGTTTAAAATTTTTTTTTTTTTCTTTTTTAGTTAAAGTTACCGCGCCTATTAAAGCTATTAATAAAATAATACCGGCTGCTAAAAAAAAAAAAGCATAATAGCTGTATAAAATTTGACCGATGGTTTCAATATTTGTGATTATATCTAATTGATTTATAAAATTTTTTAAAAAAGGTTTTACATCAACAAATAATTCAAAAGTACCTTTCATACTATCATGGAAGAAAAATAATGTATTTACTTCTTGATTAAAAAAAGAATTATTTACTAAATGATAATATGATGTGAAAACTTTACTAAACATTACAAATGTTTCTAAAAAAAAAATAAAACTTATTAAAAAAATAATTGGTAAATAACCAAAATTATTATTAATTTTATTTTTATCTATTAATACGTTAACATCTAACATCATAATTACAAATAAAAATAATACAGTAATTGCTCCTACATAAATAATAATTAACATAATAGATAAAAATTCAACTTCTGAAATTAATAATAATCCTGTTGAATTAGTAAAAACTAATATTAAAAAAAATGCAGAATAAATTGTATTTGTAGAATATATTACAAAAATAGCTGAAGTTATAGCTATCGTTGAAAAAGTATAAAAGAAAATTGTTTCAAAATTCATAGTATATATTAATAATTATATAATTTTATAATTATATCTTAAAAGATATATTTTATTATTTTTATTTAATTAATAAAAAAATAAATAAAAATAATAAAATAGTAATAACATTAAAATAATAAATAATAGAAAAAAAAATTATATTTATTAAAAAAATAGTACTTATTAGCATTAATAAAGAATAATGGTAAATATAACCTGTTTGTAATAAAATTATTTGTTGACTTAAAAAAGAAAAAATGGTTGTTAAACCGTAAGGACCACACATTTCTATTAAGCCTTTATCAATCATTTTATATGTTACATTATAACCAATTTTTAATATATATTGATTTATAAATTCATAATAAATTTTATCAAAATACCATTTTCGATTTAAAAAATTATAAAAATATAAACCGTATTCAGAGATTTTTAAATTATATAAAAATTTAAATTTAAAAAAATATAAATAAAATGCACCGAATAGACCACAAAAACTTAAAATAACTGGTAATAATTTAAAAAAAGTTGGTAAAAATTCTGCATCAATCATTTGATTATTTAATGGATTTATATAAATAGAATTATTCCAAAAATTAGATCCTAAACCAACGAACATATCTTTTGATATATAACCTATAAAAATACTACCAAAAGCTAATAAACCTAAAGGAATACCCATTTCTAATGGTACATCATGAGCATTTTTTATTATATTTTTATAAGCATTAGTTTCACTTAAAAAAGCAAAAAATAGTAAACGAGTTGAATAAAATGCTGTAAAAAATGCACCAATTGTACCCAACCAATAAGCAAAATGACCTGTTTCACTAAAACTTGCAAAAGCTACTTCTAATATTAAATCTTTAGAATAAAAACCAGTTAAGAATGGGAAACCCATTAAAGATAGTGAACCTATTAAAAACATAATATAAGTAAACGGTAATATACGTCGTAAACCACCCATCTTTCTAATATCTTGTTCATCACCCATAGCATGAATTACAGCCCCTGAACATAAAAATAATAAAGCTTTAAAATACGCATGATTAGATAAATGGAAAATAGCTAAAGGATAATTAGATAATCCACAAGCAAAGAACATATAACCTAATTGACTACAAGTAGAATATGCTACTATTTTTTTAAAATCATTTTGAACTAATCCAACAGTACTCGCAAAAAAGGCTGTTGAAGCACCTATTACAGTTATAACTTTTAATGAAAACATAGAATATTCAAACATAGGCGAACAACGCGCAGTTAAATAAACACCAGCAGTTACCATGGTTGCTGCATGAATTAATGCTGAAACCGGTGTAGGTCCCTCCATTGCATCAGGTAACCATAAATGTAAAAAAATTTGAGCAGATTTACCCATTGCCCCGATAAAAATTAAGATACAAGCTACATCAATAATACTTAAAAGATAATTAAAAAAAATAAATTTAAAATCTTTAACTAGAGAAATAGCCGCAAAAGTACTAAAATATTCAATTGTTCTAATATTATAAAAAATGGTTAAAACACCTAATAATAAAATTAAATCACTAATTCTATTAACTAACATAGCTTTAATTGCAGCTTTATTAGCTTGTAATCTTGTAAACCAAAAATTAATTAATAAATAAGAACAAAAACCAACACCTTCCCATCCAACAAACATTTGCATAAAATTATCACCAGTTACTAATATAATCATAAAAAAAGTAAATAATGATAAATATGACATAAATCTAGATAAATGCGGATCATGTGCCATATATTGTGAGGAATATAAATGAACTAATGTAGATATACTTGTAACAACAACAAGCATAACCATAGTTAAACTATCAAATAAAAAACACCAATTACAATTAAATAAACCACTATTAATCCAATTTGAGATATAAATAATATATTCATATTCATCTGTAATTGAATTATATATTATAATTAATGAAAAAAGACAACTTAAAAAAGTTGTTAAAGTGGTTATAAATACAGAACCTTTACGTCCAATATAAAAACCAAATAATCCGGCTGCTACCGAACCTAAAAAAGGTAAAAAAATTAAAGTTAATAATAACATAATAGAATAAAATATACGAAAAATATTTAAAAAATAAATAAATTAAAAATATTTCTCCTTAAATGCTAAAAATTAAAAAAAATTTATATAACACTCTTTTTATTTATGATCAGCTGCATTAGCAGCCACATAACTTTTATTAACATATTCAGATAAATAAGCTATTATATGGGTACATAAATAGTTAAAATATTCAAGTATATTATTACGGGTAAATTCCAAATTATTAAGTTTTTAGTTTTAAAATTACGCATAATAGGTGATATATGCTTTAAGTATTGATTTTATAATTATTGGAAATAGTGGTATATATAATAAGTATTATTCCGTAATTGTTGTTGAATTTTATTTATTTTTAAGAAAAATAAATATTTATTTTTCTTAAAAATATAAAAATTAAAAAAAATTTATAATGATAATAAATTAATTTTATATATTGAAATATCCCCGTATAACTTAAAGAATACAATCATAATAGCTAAACCTATCGCAGATTCTGCAGCGGCTACTGTTAATATTAATAATGAAAAAACTTGTCCTATTATATCATCAATAAAAACGGCAAAATAAATAAAATTTAAATTTATTGATAATAATAATAATTCAATAGACATTAAAATAATTATAATATTTTGTCTATTTAAAATTATACCAAATAATCCTAGACAAAATAAAAAAAAAGTAAAAATAAAGTGATTTAAAATACTCATAATTAAATTAACCAATTAAAACTTATTAAAATACTTGCAGTATAGATAAACCAACTTAAAGTAAAAGGTAAAAATACTTTCCAACCTAAACGCATTAATTGATCATAACGGTATCTAGGTAAAACAGCTCTAGCAACTACAAATAAAACAACAAAAAAACAAACTTTAATACTAAACCAAAAAGATTCTGGTAAAAAATTAATAAATTTAATACTAAAGGGAAAGGGTGCTAACCAACCACCTAAAAATAAAATAGTTGTAAGACTACTCATTAATAACATATTTGCATATTCACCTAAAAAAAATAATGCGAAACCCATAGCTGAATATTCAACATTATATCCTGAAACTAATTCTGCTTCAGCTTCAGGTAAATCGAAAGGATGTCGATTTGTTTCTGCTAAACATGATATAAAAAAAATTAAAAAAATAGGAAAAAGAGGAAAACAATACCAAACTGTTTTTTGTGCTAATACTATTGAAATTAGATTTAAAGATTTTGCACACACAACTACAGTAAGAATTGAAAATCCTATGGTTAATTCATAAGAGATCATTTGAGCTGTTGATCTTAATGCCCCTAAAAATGAGTATTTAGAGTTACTTGACCAACCGCCTATAATAATACCATAAACACCTAATGATGAAATTGCTAATAAATATAAAATACCTATATTTAATTCAGTAAAAAACATACCAAAACCTAAAGGTATTACTGTCCAACTTAATAAACTTAAAAAAAAAGCTAAAATAGGAGCAAAAATAAATAAAATTACATCAGCATTACTTGGTAAAACAGTTTCTTTTACAAATAATTTAAGACCATCAGCTAACGGTTGTAATAATCCAAAAGTACCTACAACATTAGGTCCTCTTCTTCTTTGAATAGAGGCTAATACTTTACGTTCAACTAAAGTAAAATAAGCCACAGCGATTAATAAAGGTAATACTAAAATTAAGAATTTTAAAATTGTGTATATCATAATGATTTTGTTTGATTTTTTATAATTTTATTAGAATTAATTAATATTTTTGAATATTGTTCTAATATATTAGTATAAAAATTATTTTTATTTAAAGAATCTAAAAAATTAACATTAATATTTAAATGTTTTTTATTAAAACTAAAATTATTAATAATTTTTATTTTTCTTTTTAATAAATAAGGTAAAATATCTTTAATTTTTAAAAAAGAATTTAATTTTGTTTGATTTTTATCTAATAAAAATTTATAAATATTTCTATAAATAATAGAATCTTTTCGTTGTTCTGTATTTAAATTTAAAATTTGTTCATTTTTTTGAATAAAACCTTCTAAATTTAGATACATTCCACTTTTTTCTAAAAAAGTTAATCCAGGTAAAATTAAATTAGATTTTTGTGCATCTTGGGTAAAATGATGACCTTGATAAATAATAAAATTACTTTTAGATACTTTTAATTTTTTTTGTAAATTCGTATTAAATAAATAATATAATTTTGAATTTTTTACAGAATTTTTTGATTTTGTAAATGTAATTTCAAAAAAATTAATTAAAGATGTTTGTGAAAAAAAAAAATTTATATTTTTATTTAAAAAACTTAAATTTTTTAATTTTGACAAAATAAAAAATCCATTTTTTTGATTTAAAATATTTTCACCTACAATAATTAAAGGTTTTTTTGCTTTTTTTAGATCTTTACAGAAAGTATGTTTTCCTAATAAAATATTTATTAAGGTACTAAAAGTTAAACCTAAATGTTTTATTGGATACGTAAAATCAGTTTTATTACCAATATAAGCAATTTTAAAATTTCCTTTTTTTAAACGATTAATTAAATGAATATTTAAAATAGAACCTTCTTTACGAATATCACTATCAATTATTAAACAAAGATCTGATTCTTCAACAGATTTTAAAGTATTATTAAATAAAAAATTTGAAGTTAAATCAGAATTAATTTTAAAATTTTTATTATTTAAAAATTGTTCATAATATATATTATGAATTCCTAATTTATTTAAATTTTTTTTTAATAAAAAAAGTGATTCTAAATCGGTTAAATTACCAATAATACTTTTAATATTTGCACTATCAGTAGTCATGATTTTTTGATTAATAATATTTAATGCATCTAACCAAGAAATTTTTTGAAAATTATTTTCATCATCTTTTAATAAGGGATATTTTAATCTTTGATATTTTAAACTATCAAAAAAATATCGAGTTTTATTTGAAATCCATTCTTTATTTATATTAAAATTAGTCTGAGGTAAAATACGAACTATTTCATTATTAAAAATGTCAATTTTAATATTTGAACCAATACTATCTAAGATATCAACACCTCCCCTTTTTTTTAATTCCCAAGAACGTGCTTTAAAAGTATAAGGTTTTGATGTTAAAGCACCTACAGGGCATAAATCTACTAAATTCCCCGAAAATTCAGAATTAAAAATTTTAGGATAATAAAAATTAATTTCAGTTTTATTACCCCGACCGGTAGTTCCTAAATCATCAATTCCACAAATTTCATTTGCAAAACGTACACAACGGGTACAATGAATACATCGAGTCATAATTGTTTTAATAAAAGGACCGCAGTATTTATCTTCAACACCACGTTTTTTAAAAAAAAATCGACTACGATCAGAACCAAAAATCATAGTTTGATCCTGTAAATCACATTCAGAAGCTTGATCACAAATTGGACAATCTAATGGGTGATTTATTAATAAAAATTCTAAAACACTTTCACGTGCTTTTTGTACTAAAGGTGTATCAGTAAATATACGCATATTTGGCATTAAAGGCATGGCACATGATGCTACTGGTTTAGGTGAATTTTCAATTTCAACTAAGCACATCCTACAATTACCAGCTATTTGTAAATTTTCTTGAAAACAAAATTTAGGAATTTCTATTTTAAAATTATTACATGCTTGTAATACTGTTAAATTTTTATTAACTTTTAATTTTATATTATTAATATATATATCAATCATTGATATGATAAAAATTAAATAAAATTTGAATTTATTTTCACTTAAAAGATACATTTTTTTTAAAAAATATGAAATCTTTTATAAAATTATATTTATATTTTAAATATTTAAAAAATATATATAAAATCTATTCTTATAGAAATTATCAAAGAAGGGACTTGAACCCTTAATGCTTTAAAGCTTTACATCCTAAGTGTAATGTGTTTACCAATTTCACCACTTTGATATTTAATAATACCTACTATTGGACTTGAACCAATAACCCTATAATGGGAACAGATTTTAAATCTATCGTGTTTACCAATTTCACCAAGTAGGCTAATATTATTTTTAAATATATGAAAAAAAATAAAATCATAACATATTTACAACTACATTTATTTGAATTAAGATATAATTTTTTTATAATTTTAATAACATTTTTTTATCTTTTTATAATTTCATATTATTTTTCTGATCAATTAATATATTTATTAGTAACAAATTTACTTAATCAAAATATGTTAAAATATTTTATCTTTACAAATATTACTGAAATTCTTATTACTAATATTTTTATATCAATTTTTATATCAACATTCATAACAATTCAATTAAGTATTTTATTAATTTGGTTTTTTATATCAAAAGGTTTATATAAATTTGAAAATTTTATTTTTATTAAATTTTATATTTTATTTATAATTTTCAATTTTTTAATAATAAATTTTATTTTTACAAATATAATACCCCATATTTGGAATTTTTTATTGAATTTAAATTTTACAAATTTATATCTTTTAACAATTTATTTTGAACCAAAAATTAATAATTATTTCGATTTTATTTTTTCTTCATTTCTTTATATATTTATAATATTTATTTATTTTTTTTTCTTATTTTTTTTAATATTTAATAATATATTTTCTATTAAATTAATTATAAATTTAAGAAAATTTTTTTACTTAAAATTAATAATCTTAAGTGCTTTAATTACACCACCAGATTTATTAAATTTTTTTATAATTTATTTTTTATTTATTTATATTTTTGAAATATTTATTTTTTTTTCAATTTATATAAATAAATATAAATTAAATAAAATTATTTTATTTTTTTTATAAAATTTAATTTTGTTTTATTTAAATCTCTATCTGTATTTGTAATAATTTTTGTTTCTTTAAAAATTTTTAAATTTAATTGATAATTTTTCAAATACTTAATAGATGTTATTTTTAAAGAAGATCCATTTGTTAAAATAATTTTATTTTTATAAGTAAAAAATTTTTTATTTTTATTCATATATTATAATTTCGGCTAGATAACATAATGGTAATGTAAAGGACTGCAAATCCTTTAATGACGGTTCAAATCCGTCTCTAGCTTTTAATAGGATAGAGTGGGATTTGAACCCACGGTATTATTACATACTTCAGTTTTCAAGACTGACACCTTAAACCACTCGATCACCTATCCAAATTAAAAATTTATAAGTTTAACGTCTTTTTTGTTTTTTTAAACGACAACCGTTAAAAGGTTTTGTTGTTTTATCTAAAAGATATTTTACTCTAAAATTTTTTTGTTTTAAATTTTTTAAAACATTATATCTACCTAAACCCGTACCATGTAAATAAATTTTTAATTTTTTAATTTTTTTTAATTGAAGATATTTATTAATTTTATATACTATTAATTGTACATTATAAGGTGTATTTTTTTTAAATCGTGTTTTTTTTAACGACTTTGTAGACCATTGTTTTACAAGATTACCTGAATGTGTTGTTAAACTAATAATGGTATTTTTTAAACTTGCAGTAATATGTAAATTTACTAAAATTAAAGGATTTTTTTGTTTTAAATTTTTTTTTATTTTATATTTATTTCTAAAATTATATTTAAATTTATTTTTATTCATAGAATAATAATTTTATTTTTTTTTTTTTTTTTGTACCTTAAATGGACGTTTATTACGTGAAATACGTTTTTGAGTAAAAATTTGTTTTAATTTTTTAGACGTTTTAGCATTTGTATGTGTACGTTGTCCTCTAACAGGTAATCCTTGACTTTGTCTAATTCCACGATTACTTTTAATTTCAACTAATTCATTTAATCGTTCAGTTTTAGTCTTTTTTAAAAGTTGTTCAACCTTTAAATTTTTGTTTATATAATTAATAAGTCGGTTTACGTGGTTGTTTTTAAGTTTATTAAGGGTGATTTGAGGATTAATTCCTATATTTTTACAAATTTTCTTAGATTGATATTCATTAATACCATATAATATAGTTAATGAATATAAAATACTTTTTGAATCTGAAATTGTTTTATTAAAAATATATAACATAATAGATTTTATCTATATACCATATAAAATGATAGAAAAAAAAATAAATCCCATAACACCATCACAACGTCAAACATTTTTATTAAAAAAAAATAATTTAACTAGAATTTTTAAAATTAAATCTTTAACCAAAGGTTTTCAACGTGCAAATGGTAAAAATAATCAAGGTAGAATAACTGTACGACATCGCGGCGGTGGACATAAACGTTTATATAGATTAATTAATTTTAATCGATCTAAAAATATTGAAGGTATTGTAATTAAAATATTATATGATCCAAATCGTTCAGCAAATATCGCTTATATCAAAAATGATTTTCAATCTTATTTAATTTTAGCACCTGAAGGTTTAAAAATAAATCAATATATAAAAAGTTCACCTAATGCAGAATTAAAAGTTGGTAATGCTTTACCTTTACAAAATATACCAATAGGTAGTTTAATCCATAATATTAGTTTATATCCAAAATCAAGAGGTAAATTAATAAGAAGTGCAGGTACATCAGCACAATTAATTCAAAAAATTAATAATAAATATGCAAGAATTCGTCTAAATTCTGGTGAATTGAAATTAATATTGTTAACTTGTTATGCAACATTAGGTATAGTTTCTAATATTAATCATAAAAAAATCAAATTAGGTAAGGCTGGACGTTCCCGTTGGTTAAATAGAAGACCGCATGTACGTGGTGTTGCAAAAAATCCAGTAGATCACCCGCATGGTGGTGGTGAAGGAAAAACAAGTGGTGGACGTCCTTCAGTAACACCCTTAGGTAAAATAACTAAAGGGAAACCTACACGAAAAAAAAATAAAAAAAAATTAATTATTCAATAAATTATGTCTAGAAGTAAATATAAAGGTCCATTTTTTAAAGTTAATTTATTAAAAAAAAAGAAATGGATGAAAATAACTAATAAAAATTTAACAATATTACCCGAATATAGTAATCATTCTGTAAGTGTTTATAATGGTAAAATATTTATTAATTTAGAAATAAATGATAAAATGATTGGCTTCAAATTTGGTGAATTTATTAATACACGAAAAAAACATATATATAAAAAAAAAAAATAAATTATGGGTCAAAAAATTATACCAATTAGTTTAAGATTAAATAAAAAAAAAAATTGGAGTTCAAAATGGATTGTTAATAAAGATGAATATTCAAATTTATTACATTTTGATTTAGAAATTAAAAAATATTTTGAAAATATTTTTAATTATAAAAATCTAAAATTAATAGATATTAATATTGTAAAAACATCGAATAACATAAATATATATATTTATATACAAAAAAATGCAAAAAAATATTATAAATTATCTTATAATAAAATTATAAATCAATTAAACTTATATTATCCAAATCATAATATAAAATTATTTATTAAAAATGTTAAATTTTTTGAATTTATTAAATTAAGAAAAAATTTAAAAAAAATTTTTGATAAAATAAAAAAAAATAATAAGATTAATAAAAATGTTAAAAAAATGATTTATAATTTTAGTTATGCTTTTTATACAAAAAATATTAATATTATAACATTTTATATTAAACAAACTTTAGAAAGAAAAAAAACACATAAAAAATTTATAAATAATATTGATAATATGTTACAAGAATTTTTTAAAATGTTTTCTAATTTTGTTGGTTATCGTCTACAATTTAAAGGTCGTTTAAATAAATCAAAACGAAAAAAAAAAATGGTTTTTCAAAAAGGTAAAATTCCATTAAATACTTTAGAATACGATATAAAATACCATTTTAATGAATTTAAAACACCTTCAGGTATTTGTAGTATAAAATTATGGGTTTTTTTTAAACCAATGAAAATAGCATTAAATTCTAAGTTTTTAAAAAAACAAATTAAATTAAAAAAAAAAAAAAATATTAAAGAATCTTAATTATGTTATTTCCAAAAAAAACTAAATATAAAAAACAATTTAAAGGTAAACTTGTAGGTAAAACAACAAAAGGTAATAATATTATTTACGGTAAATATGCAATTAAAGTTTTAGAAGAAACAAGATTAACTTCAAGACAAATCGAAGCAACTCGTCGAATAATTATTCGAAAAATGAAAAGATTAGGATTTTTATGGATTAGAGTATTTCCCGATACTCCTGTAACAGCAAAACCTACTGAAAATCGTATGGGTAAAGGTAAAGGTGCTGTTTCATTTTGGGTAGCAAAAGTAAAAAAGGGGCAAATTTTATATGAAATTAGTGGTATTTCTTTAGAAAATGCTAAAAAAGTTTTAAAAGCTGGTTCAAATAAATTACCAGTAAAAACAAAATTTATTTATAAATAATAAGGCTTATAGTTTAATTGGTTAGAGCATACCGCTCATAACGGTATAGTTGTAGGTTCAAGTCCTACTAGGCCTATTAAAAAATTTATTTTAAATGCAAAAATTAAAAAAACAAAAAATTAATAATTTACTAAATTATCAACAATTTTTAAAAAATAATTATTTAAAAAAAAAAAAATTTAAATTAAAAAATATTTTATTTGAAAATCATATATTATATAATAATTTAAATTTAGAATCCTATGTAATTGAATTTAATAATTATGAAAATATTTATTTACCTTTTACTTTAATTAAAATTGATAAAATTTCAACAATAGCTATGAAATATGAAAATGTTATATTATTTAATTATGATTTAACTTATAATATATTATATCAATTTAATAAAATATTATTTCAAAATGTTTTAGAAAAAAAAAATAATTCAATTAAAGGTCGTTTATTAGGTAGTAATTGGAATAATAAAAAAATTTTTATATCGATATTAGGTTTTATTTTTTCAATGAAACCTCTTAATTTAAATAATGTTTTAAATTATAAAAAGAAATTTTATTTTAATAAATATAATAAAAAAGGATTTTATAAAAAAAAAATTAATTCTACACGATTAATTAATTGTTATAAATTAAAATATTTAAATTTTAAAATTAATAATATAACTAATACTAATAATTTAAAAAAAAATAAAAAAGAATTTTCAAGATTATCTTACATTCAAACGGTTATTCAAAAACAAAAAATTAAAAAAAAATTTTAAAAAAATTAAAAGTGTTCTTTCAAGAAAAATATATGTTGAAGAAATAAAAAATTAAAATCTAATTATGCCACAATTTGATCAATTTTCATTTTTTAATCAAGTTTCTTGGTTTTTATTTTTTTTTTTTAATTTTTATTTTTTTATTACTTATTTTTTTTTACCTAAAATATGTTATAATTTAAAATTTAGAAAAAAAAAATTAATTTTTGATAATCAAAAAAAAAATCAAATAAATTTTGAAAAAAATAATATTATTTTTTTTTTTAATAATTCTTATAAAACGTTTTGTTCTAACTTTGAATTATTTATTATTAAAAAATTATCAATTTATAAAACAAATCAAGAAATTAAAATACAAAAAACTCCAATTTTTAATAACTTATTAAAACAAAAAATAAATATTTTTTTAAATCAAAAATTTTTATTATTTAAAAAAGTATTTATTTCAATTAATTAATTTTTTTTTAATTAATATCAAAATAAGTGTATAGCTCAGTTGGTAGAGCACCGGACTTTTAATCCGATGGTCTTGGGTTCAAGTCCCAATACACTTATTGGGGATATATTTCAACTGGTAGAAAGTATGTTTTGCAAATATAAGGTTATCGGTTCGAATCCGATTATCTCCACATTTTTATTATTATATTAATAATTTTATGCAAAAAAAAATTAAAAAAAATATTAAACAACGTTATTTATTTAAAAATTTAGAAAAAAATAGATTAACTTTAAAAATTCTTTCAAAAAATTTAAATATTGAAAAAGATTTAAGATGGAAATTACAACAAAAATGGTTTTTTTTCCACCAAAATTCCTCAATTACACGAATTAAAAATTTATGTGTTTTAACAGGACGTTCTAAAAGTATTTATCGTTTATTTAAAATTTCTCGAATAAAATTACGTAAATTAACATCAAAAGGTTTTTTACCGGGTGTTTCAAAATATAGTTGGTAATTTTCTTATGATTATAACAGATACTCTTTCAAATTTATTTTCAAAAATAAAAAACGGTTACTTAGCAAAAAAATCAAAAATAGTACAGAAAAAATCAAAACAAAGTATAAATATTTTAAATATTTTAGTTAAAGAAGGTTTTATAAAAGGTTATAAAATAAATTCAAAAAATCAACTAGATATTTATTTAAAATATAAAAAAAATAAAGCAGTTATTATTGAAATAAAACGTTTATCAAAACCGGGAAAACGTTTATATATAACTAATAAAGATTTATATAAAAAAAAAACAGGATTTTACATTATTTCAACTTCAACAGGAATTTTAACAGATTTACAAGCAAAACAATTAAATGTTGGTGGGGAATTAATTTGTAAAATTTTTTAAAAACTATGATTAAAATAAAAAAAAAAAATACACAATTAAAAAATAAAAATTTTTTTAAAAGTCCTTTAGGAAATATTCAACTTTTTTTTATAGATAAAACCTTTATTTTTCCTTCAGAAATAAAAATTTTGAAAAAAAATAAAACAATTTTTTTTGAAACATCTTTAGGCGTATTATCTTTAGATTTTAATAATAATATTTATTTTTTTTTAAAAAAAAATAAATTATTATTAAATGTTAATATAATTAAAAATAAAAAAAGTATTTTAAATTTATATAATAAATTAATTAAAATAAAAATAAAAGGTGTTTTACAGGGTTTTAAAATAAGTTTACTTTTAAAAGGTATAGGTTTTAAAGCTTTTATTGAAAATAATAATTTAATTCTAAAATTAGGATTTAGTCATAATATAATTATACCAATCCCCTTAAATATTGAAATTATTAATCAAACAAATACATTAATTTTTAGCAGTATAGATTATATATTTTTAAGTCAATTTGTATATTATATTAAAAATCATAAAAAACCCGAACCTTATAAAGGAAAAGGTTTATTATTAAAAAATGAAAAAATTTTACAAAAGGAAGGAAAAAAAAGTAAAAAATAATTAAATATGATACAGAAAAAAAAAACAAAAATTAATAATAATGTTTTATTAAATTTATTATTTAAATCTAAAAATATGTATGGAGAATCGTTAACTTATACAAATAAAGAAATTTTACCTTTTATATACGGGAGTCGACATGATTATACCATAATAAATTTAAAAGATGTTTCATTTTTTTTAAAACGTATTTTTAAATTAATTAAATATATGTTACAAAAAAATGAAAAAATTTTAATTATAGGTAATGCAGATGAAGTTAAATTTTTATTAACAACTACATTTATAAAAAAAAATCCCAATATTATATTCTTTAATAAGGAATGGATTAATGGATTAATAACTAATAAAATTGTAAATACAACTTTTAATAAAGTAATTAATTATTTATTGAAAGAAAATGAAATAAAATTAATTTTAATAATTAAAAGTTCAATTAAAGATACTTTTTTAAATCAAGAACTTTCTACTTTAAAAATACCTACTATCTCATTAGTAAATACTAGTCAAACAATTCAAAATATTAATTACCCACTAGTAACAAATTCTAGAAATATCCAATCAATTTATACTTTAATGTATTTATTACGTAAAATTTTTTAAAAAATAATATGAATAAATTAAAACCAAGAAATAAAATATGTTTTCAAAATAATAGAAACATACATAAAAATTTAAACTTATTAAAATTAAAATCAAAAAAATGGAATTTATTTAAAAAAAAATTAAGATATAGAAAAGAAATAAAACCTGAAAAAAGAAAAAAATTTTTTCAAAAACGTTTATTTGAAAAACAACAATTTAGAAATTTTTATGGTTGTATACACGAATATCAACTAAAAAATTTATTTCAAAATTTATCTAAAAAGGATAATAAGATAAATATTTTTAAAAAATTTGTTATTTTATTAGAAAGTCGTTTAGATATAAATCTTGTTAGATTAAAATTAGTTAAAACAATTTTTCATGCAAAACAATTAATTAATCATAAAAAAATAAAAGTTAATAATAAAATAATTAGTAAACCTAATTATTTATTACAAAAAGGTGATATTATTCATATTATTAAATAAATATGCAAAATAAAAAAAAAGACTTTCAAAAAAATAAAAAATTTAATAAACAACATTTTAATAAAAAAAATAATAAATACCCATATCCTTATAAAAAAAATAATAAATATTCATCTTATAAAAATAAAAATAATATTTATTATCTTTTAGGTGAAAAAAAACCATTAAAACCATTAACAACAGCTTATTTACATAAAAATAAAAAAATAAAAACAGGAATTTTTTTTAAAGAACCTACTTTAAAAACTGTTTTATATCCTTTTTATTTAAATTTGAAATTAATTAATGAATATTTAAAAAAAAAATAAAAATTTAAACCATTTAAATGGTTTAAGTACTAATTAAAATT